AGGAATATCGCAAATAGAGCCATTGCAATTCCCATAAGTGGTGTAGTCCCCCAGCCTGGGGCTACTTTACCATATTCTGAATTCAATGGTTTCAATAAACCCCCTACGTTAGTTTGTCTTGGTCTAGATCTAGAACTACCCTCAACGGTTTGTGTAGCCATAAATCCTATTTAATTATTGGTTGAGATCTGTTGACTTTGTATACCATTCCGTTGTAGTTGTAAATAAACGATCTTATCGTAGATCCATTGTGATCTTGAAATTCTCTAAAAATGGAAACAGCAACCCTAGTCGCCATCTCCATATCTGGTTTACTTGTAAGCTTTACGGGGTACGCCTTATATACCGCTTTTGGGCAACCCTCTCAACAATTAAGAGATCCATTCGAAGAACACGGGGACTAAACTAATTGAAGTAATGAGCGGACCAACAGGGTCGACTCATTACTTCAACATCAGTTAAGATAATGAAAAATCATTTCATTTTTTAGTAGGAACCCTAGGTGGTTCTCGAAAAAAGATAGCGAAAAAAATGATCCCTAAAGTTGAAACTAAAAGGAATGTATAAACCAATGCTTCCATAGAGTCGATCGTGGTTTACAATTATAGCTTCCACACCTATTCGTTTTGGATTATTTAACATACCATATAAAAAATGGGAAATAAAGAAAAGTGGGTGATTCGAGCCAAGATTTTTTAGGTACCTTACCCTATTCAATTCAAAAAAAAAAAGAGTCGAAAGATACCGTAGTGATCTTGTATCAGACTACCTGTTTCCTTGTAGTTGGATCTCCAAGTTTTTGGAATGTTCCAAATTCCACTTGAGCATCCAAATCGGGATCAATACCGGCAAAAACATCTCTGAACAAGGTTCTAGCACCATGCCAAATATGTCCGAAAAAGAAGAGCAAAGCAAACGTAGCATGCCCAAAAGTGAACCAACCTCTTGGACTGCTACGAAAAACACCATCGGATTTCAAAGTAGCCCGGTCTAATTCAAAAATTTCACCTAATTGAGCACGTCTAGCATATTTTTTCACGGTAGCAGGATCACTATAACTGACTCCATTGAGTTCGCCACCATAGAACTCAACGGTTACACCTACTTGTTCAACACTATACTTGGATTCTGCTCTTCTAAAAGGGACATCGGCCCTCACAATTCCGTCTCCATCTACCAAAACTACCGGGAATGTTTCAAAAAAAGTAGGCATACGGCGTACAAAAAGCTCGCGACCTTCTTTATCTCTAAAGACGGGGTGACCTAACCACCCAACAGCTATTCCATCTCCGCTGTCCATTGATCCTGCTCTGAATAAGCCCCCTTTTGCCGGATTATTACCAATGTAATCATAAAAAGCTAATTTTTCAGGAATTTTAGACCAAGCTTCCGCTAAACTCAGATTTTCGGCTAGTCCGGCGCCAACTCTTCTATATATTTCTTGCTGGAAGTATCCCTGATCCCACTGATAACGAGTAGGACCAAATAACTCTATTGGGGTAGTTGCTGAACCATACCACATAGTTCCAGCAACAACGAAAGCTGCAAAAAAAACAGCAGCAATACTACTAGAAAGTACGGTTTCAATATTGCCCATGCGTAATCCTTTATATAGGCGTTGAGGCGGACGGACACTAAGATGGAATAGGCCCGCTAATATGCCTAATGTACCCGCTGCAATATGATGAGAGGCTATTCCTCCCGGAACAAAAGGATCAAAACCCTCCGCGCCCCACGCCGGATTTACAGATTGTACTTTTCCAGTTAGTCCATAAGGATCGGATACCCATATTCCAGGACCATATAAGCCTGTTACATGAAATGCGCCAAAGCCAAAACAAGCTACTCCTGAGAGAAATAAATGAATTCCAAAGATCTTGGGCAAATCCAAAGAAGGTTTTCCCGTACGTTCATCACAGAATATTTCTAGATCCCAATATACCCAATGCCAGATGGCTGCCAAGAAACACAAGCCGGAAAACACAATATGTGCCCCTGCCACGCCTTCATAACTCCAAATACCCGGATTCGTTATAGTTCCTCCTGAAATACTCCAACCACCCCACGAATTAGTTATTCCTAAACGAGTCATGAAGGGTATAACGAACATCCCCTGTCTCCACATTGGATCAAGAACAGGGTCAGAGGGATCAAAAACCGCCAATTCGTATAAAGCCATCGAACCAGCCCAACCAGAAACTAGAGCTGTATGCATTATATGGACAGAAAGCAATCGACCGGGATCATTCAATACAACAGTATGAACACGATACCAAGGCAAACCCATGGAAATACCCCTTTAGTAAAGAAAAATGGTTACTATGTAACTTTATCGCATTGAAACTTATACTATGTACCTAACCTTTTCAGCGGATTCCGTATGAGAAAGGGTTACTATTTATTCTATTCCGTTGAAAATAATGGAGGAATTATGTTCGTAAGAACAAAGAGAAACAGATCTATTCTATACTCGATAAGTACCAATACGCAATGGGAGGATTGGCCCCATTTTAGGGGAAGGAATGCACAGATACTTAATTCATTATTCGAACGATCGGCGGACCCGTTCGTTAAAATTTGTATTTATTTTGTCTTCCCATATCAACCTTCAATCTATGTATAAAAGAGAATAAACAGAAAAAAAAAAAAAAAATGATGAATACAATAAACCCATTCTTACGTTTCCATATTAAAGTGAAGTATAGTACTTAATTTGTTTCTTAAATTTAATGCCCATTGGTGTTCCAAAAGTACCTTTTCGGAGTCCTGGAGAGGAAGATGCAGTTTGGGTTGACGTATAGTGCGACTTGTCAAACATATTGGGTCATACGGGATTTCCCCGTTTTCTCCCCCGATCGAGATATCCTACGTTTCGCCCAAGAAATGAAATTGAAATATTGTATTGATTGAACCATCAATCATTCGGAGCGTGAAGTGAAATTAGATCAATTTATATTGAGGATCACTATTATCAATTAGAAGAATTTATGGTTGACTTGGACTAATAAAGTATCCAGGCTCCGTTCAGAAAATACCAAATTGGTAATAGTAATATATGTACGATTACCACTTGTATCATAGACGATTCTTATACTTATTTTAGGGGCAATCTGAAACTGCCCTGCTAACCAGTATAATGAGCCCACTGAATAGTTTGGGGGAAGGCATGAAACAAATTGAAAAAAAAAGTCATAGCAAAAAGAGGCGGTACTGAGATCATTTGCCCTATATGTGCAAATAGAATTCGGACAGATCTTTCCCCGGAGCAGAACATGAACCTAAAAGAATTGAAAGGACCCATTCAGGAACAAGAAAATGACATCGTGATTTGAACTCGACGAAACGATACATCAATGAAAGGTTAGTTCAATAAGTTCAGTAAATTCCTTTTTTTAAGGGAAGGGCCAAAACTCATGTTTTTTGAAAAGATAGAAGAAAAACTCCTTCATTAGAAAAACAGAAATCTGTTACAAAAAAAAAAGAGATAGGAATGGAATCGACACATTGATTCTTTATTTTGCAATTTTATTTTTGAACCGTATGCATCCAAAGGTGCACGTACGGTTCGTAAGGGATACTATTTTGTTTTGTCCTAATCAACCGACTTCATCGAGAAAGATTACTTTTTTTAGGGCAAGAGGTTGATAGTGAAATCTCGAATCAACTTGTTGGTCTCATGGTATATCTCAGTATAGAAGATGATACTAAGGATCTTTATTTGTTTATAAACTCTCCCGGCGGATGGGTAATACCAGGAATAGCCATTTATGATACTATGCAATTTGTGTCACCCGATATACACACAATATGCCTGGGATTAGCCGCTTCAATGGGATCTTTCATTCTGGTCGGAGGAGAAATTACCAAACGTCTAGCATTCCCTCACGCTTGGCGCCAATGAAGTTTTTATTTGAAAAAAAAAAAAGAATAAGACTATGCCTTCGCCATATCGAATATAAATAATAAGTAATAATAGCATGGCACTTCGAATTCGATATGAATAATCCATTATTTTTTCCTAACATGAGATTTTGTATCGAAATAGTAGTATGAAACAAAAGTTATTTCCGATTTTATCTTATGTGTCGGGAGTACATTTCAGCGTCACAAACCCCTTTTTCTTCTACACTAAAAGCCTCGTTACTTCTATTTATGTAGAGTCCTAAAATGAGAAAAAGATCACTTTTACTTATTTTGATCGTATCAAAAAGAAACTTTGGAATTGCTAAATCAAAGACGAAATAAATATGGAAAGCAACAGAACCATCATAGTATTTTTTTCCTACTATACGAAAGGAAGGTTGGTAAATGGATCATTCAACGATTTGGATCGGAAGGATCCGATTTCTTCGATAGAATAGAAAGGAGGAAAAATTCAATTCCATTGCGGAGCCGTATGCAATGAACAAAATATGCCTGTACGGTTGTTCAATTCTCTTTTTTTTTCTTCTTCTTTTTTTATCCCTTACTTTAGCCCAATCGTGCGAGATAGAAGAACTGTTCATGTATGATGTTATATCAATATTATCAGGGTTATGATTCACCAACCTGCGAGTTCTTTTTATGAGGCACAAGTAGGAGAATTTATCCTGGAAGCGGAAGAACTACTGAAACTTCGCGAAACCCTTACAAAGGTTTATGTACAAAGAACGGGCAATCCTTTATGGGTTATATCCGAAGATATGGAAAGAGATGTTTTTATGTCAGCAACAGAAGCCCAAGCTCATGGCATTGTTGATCTTGTAGCGGTTGAAAAGAAAAATACTGGGGATTCCGTGTAATTTCAATCAATCCATGATTCCATTTCAAACCATAATTCGAAATTTTCGTGATTTGATATTGAATAGAAATAATTCATAATCATCAATCATCAGGTTAAGATTGATCTAAACCAAACTATTATATCTATATATACGACATGCCAACTATTAAACAACTTATTAGAAACACAAGACAGCCAATAAGAAATGTCACAAAATCACCCGCTCTTCGAGGATGCC